TCCACTTTTCTTTTAATCGATCTCCCCTGTTACTGTTCAGAAGATAAGTAATAGGTAGGGATGACAGGATTCGAACCCGTGACATTTTGTACCCAAAACAAACGCGCTACCAAGCTGCGCTACATCCCTTTCAATTGGTCTACAGTGTCATTGTAGAGAATCCCTTTTTTGTTTTCCATATTTTTATTTCTTCCATTGATATACACAAATATCTTGTCATTTCTTCTTTTTGGTCTCATATAACATATATTTATATTCAAAATAGTAATAGTAACGGACTTCTATTATATTCTATTATATATTATTTCTATTATATTTATTATATTTTAAAGTATGAAATAAATATGAGACCCTATAAAAAATAATGACTATTTTTCGAGAATTTCTGGCCTAAAGGGGCATGCTTGTTTCTTTTAAGATTAAGAAAAATACGATCTATTTTGTACATTTCAACTTGAATTAGGGATTCCGCGTACAAATAAAAGCGGTCAGTCATTAAGTACATATACACATCTGGTTATATATGTATTAGCATTATGTATTAGAAATAATAAAGAAGGAGGAGAATTTAAAATGCGAGATCTAAAAACATATCTCTCTGTGGCACCGGTAGTAAGTACTCTATGGTTCGGATCTTTAGCAGGTTTATTGATAGAGATCAATCGTTTTTTTCCGGATGCGTTGATATTCCCCTTTTTTTAATTCTAGTTATTGATATAGTAGGGGGGGGAGAGGATTAGAGATAGAATCAAATATCTGTAACTAAACCCCTCCCTTCTTTTTTTCGAATATACGTTAGAAAAACAAAAAGGGGATTCCCCCTCGGTGAAACTAGTAACTCGGGCCGAGCTCAAATTTAAATAAAATTAATAAAAAATAGAGTGAAATGTTATGATTGGGGCAACAATATCATACAAGATACTTAAATAAAAATGAAATGTTGTTCGGAAATTAAAAATTCTAAATCTAGTAATATAGTTAGAAATCATTATATTACTTACTTATTAATATATTGATTTATTGCAACGAAATCTTTCTTTCATAATTAGATTTCGAGTTACCTGTTTTTTTGTTCCTTTCTTCTTCCTCATTTCGGATCGGAAATTTAAAGAATTGAATGAATCAAAAACTAAAGGAGGCTCATGGCCAAGGGTAAAGATGTCCGAGTAACGGTGATTTTGGAATGTACCAGTTGTGTTCGAAATCGTCTTAATAAGGAATCAACGGGCATTTCCAGATATATTACTCAAAAGAATCGACATAATACGCCTAGTCGATTGGAGTTGAGAAAATTCTGTCCCTGTTGTTATAAACATACGATTCACGGGGAGATAAAGAAATAGATTTAACCAGTCACTCGTGTGTCGGTCTTCCGTTCTAAGGAAGATCAAAAATGACATATTAGATATATCTAATATATATTAATTTAAATATAAACAAACCAAATCCTATTTCGATCAGATCAACCGTGATGGAGAATTAAGAAATAGGATAGGATAAGGAATAAACAAACCATGGATAAATCCAAGCGAATCTTTCTTAAATCCAAGCGATCTTTTCGTAGGCGTTTGCCTCCGATCCAATCGGGGGATCGAATTGATTATAGAAACATGAGTTTAATTAGTCGATTTATTAGCGAACAAGGAAAAATATTATCTAGACGGGTGAATCGATTGACCTTAAAACAACAACGATTAATTACTATTGCTATAAAACAAGCTCGTATTTTATCTCCGTTACCTTTTCTTAATAATGAGAAACAATTTGAAAGAAGCGAGTCAACCGCTAGAACTCCAGGTCTTAGAACCAGAAAAAAATAGGCTTACTCTTGAATGGAATAAAAAAAATTCCAACCCAAACTCAAATGCGGATTGACGCTTTTTTTTCTAAAAATAGAAAATACAGATTTGATTGTCGTGTCGTTTGAAAAAAAAAAATTGGGGAAGAATAAGAAATATTTTTTATTGAACGTGTTTCTTCATTTTCATTTTGACGACGTTTTCATATTTTATCATACTAATTTCTACTCTACCTTCCCAGAGTTCATTCTACAGGGAACTCCATTTAAAACATTCCAACAGATTCCTTTCACTCTCTTTATTTTACTTTATTTTATGATCTCATTGGAAATCATATAAAGACAACTCTTATTTAATATAGCTATTTGTGCAAGTATTTTACGATTAAGAAGCAACTGTTTCTTGTACAGATTGTGTATAAATTTACAATAACTAAAGTATACTTTATTATCTCGAATTACTGCATTTATACGAGTGATCCACAAACGACGAAAATCTCTCTTTTGTCTACTCCTATCCCGATGAGCCGAAACCAAAGCTCTTATTTTCTGTTGAGTAATAGTCCGAGTAAGTCTTGAATGAGCCCCTCGAAAAGTTGATGCAAATAAACGGATTTTTGTTCTACGTCTTCGAGCTATATACCCTCGTTTAATTCTGGTCATTGAATAAATGAAACTTTGATGAATAACTAATTGATTTCCTTTCTTTCAGTTATTCCCTTCCCGTGTCCTAGTCTATTAATAACAAAACGGATTCTTCCAATGTATAAAATAAAAATTCCAATGGCTTTTGCTACTCTAACCTTCCCGACCACGATTTATTTTTAGGCATTTCGCCTAGAAATAAAAATTGTATTGATACTAAGTATCAAAAACACATAGTAAATAATAAATAAAAATGGATTCTAGTGGGTTCCGTCGTTTCTATGGTTACTTCTTAAACGGTGAGGTCCTCTCTATACACCGGAGCCCTTCCTTCATTTAATCAATGTTATTGTTAACTTGTACAGTTCACACTCTTTGGCTCTACCCAAAATTATCTAGTACTAGATCTTTCACAACGAGATCCATTTATACAGTAACGGTATTTAATTATGAAGATTTGCTGAGTAGCTGACCCTGTTAGTCCGTTCTTGCAAGAATAAAGCCTAAAATTTTGACCTTTTTTAAAAAAAAATTTTCCCCGCTTAATGAATACCATTTGCTATTAATGGGGAATCCTTTCTCATCTTATCTTAAATTTTAAATTGAGGTGATTGGATTTGCACCAACGGGAACCATACATTTGATACCCTAATCGAAGGATAGATCTTTTTTTTTAAGCTATTGAATATTCAATGGAGTTCGTCCATTCTATCCTACTCACTGGTACGGATCGGTGATACTGGATCAAGTGTTTTCTCCTAGTCCACGGTCTGAACGAGTCGCACATACACCCTAGTACATGTTCCTCGTCGCTGAGGACATCCTCCAAGAGCGGGGGATTTCGTGACATTTCTGATTGGCTGTCTTGTATTTCTAATAAGTTGTTTAATAGTTGGCATGTTGAATCATATAGATAATGGGCTGGTTTAGATCGATCTTAACCGGATACTTAGGAATTCTTTTTTTTTTTTTTTTTCTATATTTTTCATTTCTATATTAAGAAATTTAGAAATAGAATAGTAAATTCGTTAAGAAGATAAAATACCAAATCACGAATTCATGTGAAATCCTTGTTCTTTTTCTTTTTTATTCAGTTGCTACAAGATCAACAATTCCATGAGCTTGGGCTTCTGTTGCTGACATAAAAACATCTCTTTCCATGTCTTCGGATACAACCCATAAGGGTTTGCCTGTCCTTTGTGCATAAACCCTTGTGATGGTTTCGCGCAGCTTCAGCAGCTCTTCCGCTTCCAGGACAAATTCTCCCGTCTGTGCCTCATAAAAAGAACTAGCAGGTTGATGGATCATTACCCTGATGATATAATATATGATATAACACAAAAAATGTTTCTTCTATCTCTCATGATGAAAGTGAAAGGTGAATAGATAAAGAATAATAAAAATCAAAAAAGATATAATTGAACAACCGTACAGGCATCTTTTGCGCATTGCATACGGCTCTATAATGGAATTCGCCTTTTTTTTACCTTACTTACATTGAAGAAATATAAAATAAATGATAGAGTCTATCAGACTCAGGTTGGTAAATGATCCAATAACCACCCTTCTTTTTTTAGTAGTTCAAAAATCCTATAAAAATACTATGATGGTTCCGTTGCTTTATATATTTATTTCGTCTGTTATTTAGCAATCCCAAAGTTTCTTTTTTTTTTTTTTCAAATAAAAAAACAAGATTTATTTTCATATTCTTTCATAACCTAAATATTGTTAGCCCCCTGGTGTGAAAACAAAAAAGTTTGTGACGCTGAAATAGGCCTCCCGATAGATTGACTAAAATTGAAAATGCCTTTTTATCTCATACTACTCTTTCGATACGTAATCTAAGGGTTTAAAAAACATTTCTCATATCGAATTCGAAGTGCCATGCTATTATTACTTAATATTCATATTTCATATAGAGCGAAGGCATAGTTGTCTTTTTTCTCTCAAATCAAATAAAAAACTCATTGGCGCCGAGCGTGAGGGAATGCTAGACGTTTGGTAATTTCCCCTCCGACAAGAATAAAAGATCCCATCGAAGCGGCTAATCCCATGCATACTGTCTGTATATCGGGTCGCACAAATTGCATAGTATCATAAATAGCTACTCCGGGTATTACCCACCCGCCAGGAGAGTTTATAAACAAATACAGATCTTTGGTCTCATCCTCTATGCTGAGATATACCATAAGACCAATAAGTTGATTCGAGATCTCGTTATCAACCCCTTGGCCTAAAAAAAGCAATCTTTCTCGATAAAGTCGGTTGGTTGGGATAAAATGGTATCCCTTAGAAACCGTACATGCACCTTTTGATGCATACGGTTCAACAAAAATAATGAAAAAAAGGAATCAATGTGTAGATTCTAGCTTTTTTTTTCATAACAGGTTTTTTAACTTATACAATAAAATGGACTTTTCTTTCATTTTTTAAGAAAGATGAGTTTTGGCCTGTTTTGTTTATCTAAAAAAATTGCTAAGCTTATCTGACTAACTTTTCATTGATGTATTGTTTCATCGAGATACAATCTAAATCGCGATGTAATTTTCTTGTTCCTGACTGGGCTTCTTCAATTTTTTTTAGGTTTATGCTCTACTCCGAGTAAAGATCCGCCCGATTTGGATTTGTACATATAGGACAAACGCCCCAATACCACGTCCTTTTGCTACGACTTACCTATTTATTTATTTTATTCTCAATTTATTTCATGTCTTCCCACAAATATTCAACGCATTCATCATATTATTCGATTGATTAACAGTTTGAGATCGCTTTTATTTCTAAATATCTAAATAAATCGAAATAATTAAAATATGATATTAAGTCGTAATCATAAATAGATTTATTACCGATTGGTTTTTTTCTAAACGGAGCCTGATCCTTCATTTGATTGGTCTAACCAAGCCAACCATAAATTATTCTAATTGAAAATATTAATCCGTATACCCTCCCTAAAAAACGGACCTAATTGCACTTCACGCTCCAAATTTTTGATAATTGAATCAATCTTTCTCGGGCGAAAGAGGGGATATCTCGATCGGGGAAGAGAACGGGGAAATACCGTATGCCCAATATATCTGACAAGTCGCACTATACGTCAATCCACACTGCATCCTCCTCTCCAGGACTTCGAAAGGGTACTCTTGGAACACCAATAGGCATTAAATAAAAGAAAAATTAAGTACTATATCTCACTTTGATGTGAAAGCGTAACAAATGGGTTTAGTGGCCTAATACTATAATGATTTTATTATCCTATTTTATCCATAGATTGACTAAGTTCATAAAAAAAGAAAACAAAATGAATAAAGGAAAATTCTTACAAATGAGTCCTTTGAATGATGAACAAATACATATACATTCACTCATATAAAATGGTATCAACCCCCTTACCATTGCGTATTATTACTTATCGGGTATAGAATAGATCTGCTTCTTTTTGTTCCTATGAACAAAATAGTTTCATTATTACTAAAAGTAATTATTACGAAAAGCATCAAACAAATATTAATCCTTTCCCCGAGAGAATCCCCTAAAAAAGGGGGTCCAGAGCATAGCTTTTTCCAATGCAATAAAGTTACATTGTGTCTATTTTTCGTTGATAAAGGGGTATTTCCATGGGTTTGCCTTGGTATCGTGTTCATACCGTCGTATTGAATGATCCCGGTCGTTTGATTGCTGTCCATATAATGCATACAGCTCTGGTTGCTGGTTGGGCCGGTTCGATGGCTCTATACGAATTAGCCGTTTTTGATCCCTCTGATCCTGTTCTTGATCCAATGTGGAGACAGGGTATGTTCGTTATACCCTTCATGACTCGTTTAGGAATAACGAATTCGTGGGGCGGTTGGAGTATCACAGGGGGGACTGTAAGCAATCCGGGTATTTGGAGTTACGAAGGTGTGGCCGGGGCCCATATTGTGTTTTCTGGCTTGTGTTTTTTGGCAGCTATCTGGCATTGGGTGTATTGGGATCTAGCAATATTTACTGATGAACGTACAGGAAAACCCTCTTTGGATTTGCCTAAGATCTTTGGAATTCATTTATTTCTCTCAGGGGTGGCTTGCTTTGGTTTTGGTGCATTTCATGTAACAGGATTGTATGGTCCTGGAATATGGGTGTCCGATCCTTATGGACTAACCGGAAGGGTACAGGCCGTAAATCCAGCGTGGGGTGTGGAGGGTTTTGATCCTTTTGTTCCGGGAGGAATAGCTTCTCATCATATTGCAGCAGGGACCTTAGGCATATTGGCAGGTCTATTTCATCTTAGTGTTCGTCCACCCCAACGCCTATACAAAGGATTACGTATGGGAAATATTGAAACCGTCCTTTCCAGTAGTATTGCTGCTGTCTTTTTTGCAGCTTTTGTAGTTGCTGGAACTATGTGGTATGGTTCAGCAACTACCCCGATTGAATTGTTTGGTCCCACGCGCTATCAATGGGATCAAGGATACTTCCAACAAGAAATATATAGAAGAATTGGTGCTGGCTTAGCCGAAAATCAAAGTTTATCCGAAGCTTGGTCGAAAATTCCTGAAAAACTGGCTTTTTATGATTACATCGGCAATAATCCGGCAAAAGGGGGATTATTCAGAGCGGGCTCAATGGACAGCGGGGATGGAATAGCTGTTGGGTGGTTAGGACATCCTATCTTTAGAGATAAAGAGGGGCGTGAACTTTTTGTACGTCGTATGCCTACGTTTTTTGAAACATTTCCAGTTGTTTTGGTCGATGGGGACGGAATTGTTAGAGCCGATGTTCCTTTTAGAAGGGCCGAATCAAAATATAGTGTCGAACAAGTAGGTGTAACTGTTGAGTTCTATGGCGGCGAACTGAATGGGGTCAGTTATAGCGACCCTGCTACTGTGAAAAAATACGCTAGACGTGCTCAATTGGGTGAAATTTTTGAATTAGACCGTGCTACTTTGAAATCTGATGGTGTTTTTCGTAGCAGTCCAAGGGGTTGGTTTACCTTTGGGCATGCTTCGTTTGCTTTGCTCTTCTTCTTCGGACACATTTGGCATGGTTCTAGAACCTTGTTTAGAGATGTTTTTGCTGGTATTGATCCGGATTTAGATGCTCAAGTGGAATTTGGGGCATTCCAAAAACTTGGAGATCCAACTACAAAAAGACAGGTAGTTTGATACATATTGCTTTGTTACTTTTAGTTTTTATTTTATTTGACTGACATAAGGTTGGGGTACCGGATAAATCTTGATTTGACATTTGACTCGTTGCCCTTTCTTTGATTTTTGTTCTTTCTTTATCCGGGAGACGGTCCAAACTAAACAGATATGGAAGCTATAATTGTAAACCACGATCGAATCTATGGAAGCATTGGTTTATACATTCCTTTTAGTCTCAACTCTAGGAATAATTTTTTTCGCTATCTTTTTTCGCGAACCGCCTAAAGTTCCAACCAAAAAGTAAAAAGGGGAAATGATTTTTCATTATCTCAATTGAAAGTAATGATCCTCCCACTAATGGGAGGATCATTACTTCGACTAGTCCCCGTGTTCCTCGAACGGATCTCTTAGTTGTTGAGAGGGTTGCCCAAACGCAGTATATAAGGCGTACCCAGTAAAACTTACAAGTAAACCAGATAAAAAGATGGCAACTAGGGTTGCTGTTTCCATTATTATATAGTTTTAAGACATTATGTAGTTTTAAGACCACAATGGATCTATGATAAGATCATTTATTTACAACGGAATGGTATACAAAGTCAACAGATCTTAATGAATATAAAATATTATGGCTACACAAACCGTTGAGGGTAGTTCTAGATCTGGCCGCCCAAAACGAACTAGGGCCGGGGGTTTATTGAAACCATTGAATTCAGAATATGGTAAGGTAGCTCCTGGTTGGGGAACTACTCCTTTGATGGGTCTCGCAATGGCTCTATTTGCAGTATTTCTATCTATTATTTTGGAGATTTATAATTCGTCCATTTTACTGGATGGAATTTCAATGAATTAGATTTACAAGAACCATTAACTAGCTTTTTCAATACAAAGTGAAACATTGCATTTAGTTTTCTGGTTTTTATCCCATTCTATTTTGGTAGTTCGACCGTGGAATTTATTTTTTTCTGTATTTCCGGAATATGAGTGTGTGACTTGGTATAATTGATCCTATGGCTAGTACAGAGAATAGATCTGTCATCTTGATAGAGATGGTTTTACTTCGTCGGATATTCATTTTAGTATCTGGAGCACGGAATATATGAAATAGATTACTATTAGAACTATGATTCATACTTAATAGTCAGACCTCGTGGCCGGACTTCAAAATTTTTTTAAAGAGTTAGAAGTTATAAATAGAATTTTTTTTATTTCAAACTTCCGTTTAGACTTATTTTGATCAAAGGACAAAGATTTCTTTTGATTTTTCGTCATTAGATCTAGTCATTGAATAAGTGATGATCCAATGGTTCTTACTCAGGGAATTTTGGGACTTAGTTTGAGAAGGTTTTATTGAATCATCGTGGTTCTAGTATGAATCTGCGGTTTTAATCGATTCATAGGGTCTTAACAAGAGAATTCCTATCAATAAAATCAATAAAAAACAGCAGTAAAGCCGCAGTACACATAAATAACAACAAAGAAAATAGGTAAATAGAAGATTCAAGAGGCCTATAACGAGCAATATAGAGATGAATGAGCCGACTTGATTTTTTGGCATTATAACCACAAAGAATAGTTTTTGGGTTTTTTATTCTTTCATATCTTAAGAAAAAACGGAATCGTAGAATTAATAAATTTAAAACTTTCTATTCCACACATCCGTTCGAACTATAGTATTGGGGTGTTTCTGTTTGAGCCGTACGAGATGAAATTTTCATATACGGTTCTCGGGGGGGGTCTTCTTGGTTTACCTATCTCAATAAAATCTATGATTGGTTCGAAGAACGTCTTGAGATTCAGGCAATTGCAGATGATATAACTAGTAAATATGTTCCTCCTCACGTCAACATATTTTATTGTCTAGGAGGAATTACGCTTACTTGTTTTTTAGTACAAGTAGCTACGGGGTTTGCTATGACTTTTTATTATCGTCCGACCGTTACAGAGGCTTTTGCTTCTGTTCAATATATAATGACTGAAGCGAACTTTGGTTGGTTAATCCGATCAGTTCATCGATGGTCGGCAAGTATGATGGTCCTAATGATGATTCTACACGTATTTCGTGTATATCTCACTGGGGGTTTTAAAAAACCCCGTGAATTGACGTGGGTTACAGGTGTGGTTCTGGGTGTATTGACCGCATCTTTTGGTGTAACTGGTTATTCCTTACCTTGGGACCAAATTGGTTATTGGGCAGTAAAAATTGTAACGGGCGTGCCCGATGCTATTCCTGTAATAGGATCGCCCCTGGTAGAGTTATTACGCGGAAGTGCTAGTGTGGGACAATCTACTTTGACCCGTTTTTATAGTTTACACACTTTTGTATTACCTCTTCTTACTGCCGTATTTATGTTAATGCACTTCCTAATGATACGTAAACAAGGTATTTCGGGCCCTTTATAAGCAAGACTCTATACCATTAATATTTTGA